ATATTTCTTGTGGCCTGCATTTTCCAACAAAATAGATTTATTTAAACCATGATCATATGCAAATCCATAAATATATTCCTGAAAGATAAGTGGATAGAAAAAGTTGTGTTGCCAAGACCTATCTAGTTCTATATATCTTTGGAATTCTTCCATTTAAAATTAGACCGAAAACTAAAAAAAAGCAGGGGGTTTCTTGGATTATCAAATGATACATAGTGCGATACAGTCAAAACAAGGTATTCTATTCTGAAATAATAAGTACCTCGGAGACAGATAAATTCATCAACGGATTCTCTATTTTTTTCCATCTAATTCGTTTTTTTATAGGATAACAAAGCAAGATGGTTAGAAATCCTTTATTTTTTCAACCCAATCGCTCTTTTGATTTTGGAAAGGTATCTTTATCAATATACTGTTTCTTCTACACATTCATCTCCATATAGAAAACGGATAATCTAATAGTTAGGATTCACTAAAAACGAAATAATTCACTCGTGGGAGAAGCCTTTCCCGCATCAGGCACTAATTTTTTTTAACGTTTAATTAGATCGGGTAATCATTCAAATTACGAAGATAAGCTCGTTGCTCTTTCTTTCCCTAGAATTTGAACCATAGGGCTCGATCCATTTATTCAATCGACCAAACTTCCGAATTCATTTCGTTCAATTCAAAAAATGTTTGGTACCGATTTGGTACGAATGAAATATTCTCCGAATTCTCGATTGATACGACATGCTCTTTTTTCCATTCATTTCCTTTCAGGATCAGTCGTGGTCTGATAAACTCTACCGATGATGTAGACGAATTCCTTGCTTCATCCAAATATGTAAAAGATCCTAGCCGCACTTAAAAGCCGAGTACTCTACCGTTGAGTTAGCAACCCCCAAAATAGATATGTTATGTAGATACAATCGGGATCAAAATAAAATTCAAATAAAAAACTTTGATTGTAATCTGTAATCAAAATCTTGAATTAGCAATAAATCCAACAAACAAAGTTTTCTAATTGATTCTGAACATAAAAACAAAGAGATCAGATGACAATACAAGAAATTTTTAGATAAAATAAAAAGCATTTCTAGACAAAATATTATCCCTTTTTTTTGAATACAAATTTTGTATCGCAACAAATTCAACGAATCCTTGAATAAAGTAAAAAAAAACCTATGTATTGGGCAGAAGACATACCACTTTTTATTGATTTTTACTTCACGATTGAATTAATTATATTTGTTCAATACACTCTTGTCAATATAAAAAATACAATTACTACAATTACAGTGTAAAAAGAAACAAAATTTCATTTCATAATTTAATAATAATAATTAATAATAAATAGAAATAGTATAGAAATTATGAAATTGAAATATAAAGAGAAAAATATAAGTTAAGTATAACAAAAAAAAACTTGTGTTGGATTGGCACTACATAAAAAATCTACATAAATAGATGAATAGAAAAGGAAGAATAAAAAAAGTTATACCAAGCTAGAACCTCATTCTCTCTTTTTTTTTTATTTCATTAATTGAACTTCCTTTAAGTAAGTCAAAATTCTTTAAAAACCTCTGCCCTCTTTAAAATATCATAAACGGTTTCCGTAGGTTGAGCGCCTTTTTCAAGAAAATATAGAATAGCAGGAACGTTTAAATAAGTTTGATTCCTTATTGGATCATAAAAACCCACTTTTCGCAGATCTCTTCCCTCTCTTCTGGACCGAACATCAATTGCAACGATTCGATAGACGGCTCATTGGGATAGATTAGATCAACGGCAACCCCCCTTGGAAACGTATAGGAAGTTTTCTCCTCGTACGGCTCGAGAAAAATGATTCGAAGTTATGTATTAGAATGGCAAATCAAAAAAGTCCATAAAATCATCAAATGAATTAAATGAAGAATTAAGTCCTTTTTCTTTCCTAAAAAAAGAAAATCATTTGTATACTCATAACTCAAGTTAAATAACTTTCAAATAGCCAAAAAAAAAAAATCCTTTGGCATTTCATTTATTGAGCAGTCTCGAATACCCTTTTTTGTCTCATTTAGAATCGATTTGAATTCTGCATTCTGATTCAAATCCAATTGTTAATTGGTGCGACAATCCAATATGAAAATAGAAAATAAAAGGATGTTTCCTTGTTCCGGAATCTTTTATCTTTGTTTTGAATCATTAGGTTTAGACCTTACTTCGTTGATTTTTAATCCTTTCAAAAATGATAGCAACATACCTTTTTGTTATTTCTTTCTATCAAAGAATCATATGAACGGCGGATTCCCACACGATATATATAATTTTTATCGAAAAGGTTTTATCAATCCCAACAAAATTTCCTTTAAGATTTGAAACTTGCCTGATTGGGGTCCTTTCGGTATCTCTGTCAAAGATATACTTACGAAGTTGTTCCAACTTATTGATTAACATTAACCCTAGACCCTTTCCCCTTAAGAAATGAATCAATACTTTCTACTCGAGCTCCATCATGTACTATTTCCATCACACCCCAACAAAAAATGCGGGTTCGAGTGGAGGAGAACAAAGGATGTCGAGTCAAGAGCATCCCTTAATTAGATTATAGAATGGTGGATATAAGAATCCACAACAGATCATGTCCTTCAAGTCGCACGTTGCTTTCTACCACATCGTTTCAAACGAAGTTTTACCATAACATTCCTCGAATTTGGAACCGCTATGCGGTTGATTAAGTTATAGAATCATGAATAGTCATTAGTTCAGTTAGGACAGTCGGCACATAAGATTTAGAATATATATTAAGTTATTTTTCATTTTTTTTTTTTCAATTTCAATAATGAAAAAAAATTCCAATTTGTTTTACATCCAATAAAAACAATAAAAATGAAAAAATCGATTGGAAAAATACAATTTCTTTTCCCGGAATGAATAAAAAAATAACAAACTTCCTTCTATTCTATATGAATATGAGGGCCGGGTATATGACACCCCCTTTTTTTGGAATTCAAATTCGTGTAATCTATAAACCCATCTTGCCTAAATCCCCAACAGATTCAGTTGTATCTGCGCGGCATTTGAACACTTATCATCCCTTTTTGTGAATTTGTGAAATTTAAAAAAAGATAAGATTCATTTTGGTTAGAATAATTAGCGGAAAGAATCAAATTCTATCCAATATTACACTTTAGAAACGTAAAAATACAATTTGAATTATTTACTAGAATTACACATGCCCTTACTCTGGGACGGAAGGATTCGAACCTTCGAATAGCGGGACCAAAACCCGACGCCTTACCACTTGGCCACGCCCCACTTTGATTTCTATTCGACACTAATAAAGACTAATGTTGTTATTGATTGTTCGTCAATTCCAGCCAAAATAGCTAAAGAAAAAATTAGATTCTATTGTTAGTATTTTGACGCATGTAGATATAGAATTATCCTGAATTTATTGATCATTACATATAATTACATTAAGATATTGTATGTAAAGTAGAATTTTTTCTATTCTCAAAAGAGAATGGAAAGTTTTTTGGTTGAGTGAGTAAGTTCAAAAAAAAAAAGAAGGATTTTTGATCTTTCTTTTTTTATTTTCTTCATTTTTTCCTTCTATGAAGAACTCAATCAAAATACAATTATCTTAAAAACAAAATGTCTGTTATGCTTAATATCTTAAGTTTGATCTGTCTTAATTCTGCCCTTTATTCGAGTAGTTTTTTCTTAGTCAAATTACCTGAAGCCTACGATTTTTTGAGTCCAATCGTAGATTTTATGCCAGTCATACCTGTACTCTTTTTTCTCTTAGCCTTTGTTTGGCAAGCTGCTGTAAGCTTTCGATGAAATCTTTCATCTTGTCCTAGAAAAATGAATGATTTTTTCGAGAAAAATGATGCGAATACTAATAATTGATAAGATCAGACAAATCTTACAGTATGAACTCTTGATTCAAACATGAGAATTCTTGGATAACCGCGATTCGGATCGCCTCCTTTTACCATTCTAACTATTTTGATTTTCCGTGAATGAAAAACCTTATTGTGATCCTCCACAGGTGGGTATAAAAAAAATTCTTTTCGATTTCTAAAAACTACCTTCTTTGGTTTTCGGTATCAAAATAGGATATGCGGTATAAAAATAGATTCTCTATTCTCTTTTTTCAAAAAAAAATAATAATAATCTTGGAGATTGTGTAATGCTTACTCTCAAACTCTTTGTTTACACAGTAGTGATATTCTTTGTTTCTCTCTTCATTTTCGGATTTCTATCTAATGATCCAGGACGCAATCCTGGACGCGAAGAATAAAGGGGGGTTTCTTTACTTGATTTTTCATTTTATAAAATTAGAAATAAAAATAGATGAAAAAAAAAAATAGAAAAAAATTCTATTTGATATTTGTAATTATATATAATTTGTAATTTTTTTGAAAAAATCAAAAAGATTGAAAAAATTCGAAAGATAAATCAACTATTAAGTCATTAATGGAAACGGAAAGAGAGGGATTCGAACCCTCGGTACGAATGAATCGTACAACGGATTAGCAATCCGACGCTTTCGTCCACTCAGCCATCTCTCCCCATGGAAAAAAATAAAAAACTAATATTCAAAAATTAAATAATATAAAAATATTATATAAAATAATTCGAAATATAATTCTATAATAACAATAATATATATCTACAAAATATACAAGTTGTATTGTGTAATACAACTAGGTACAAGTTTTATCTGAAATTCCAATCAGTTAGATAAATTAGAAAGATTCAATAAAAGATTCACAACACAATCACAATATAAATTTGAGTTTATTGACTTATTCGAAAAATATATATATTCTAAAATAAATACTTCGATGCCATTTCTTATTATCTTTTCTTCCCCCTTTTGCTTCCATTTTTTCGTTTTTTTTCTACCGCTCTTACTTTATCTTTGTTAGTGAAATCTATAATCTAATAGTTAATAATTGATAAATCAAAAACTTTCAATTGAACTCCTTCCTTAGAATTCATATTTTTACTTATTCTCCCCCCGATCTTTCAAAATGGAAACTTAGGCAAGTACCTTGATATACACAAATTTAGTTTAGTTTAATTAAAAAAAAAAGAACATATTTAATTTAGTTCCTTCATGCTTAATATACCTACTATAACTAGGATAATTAATTTTTTGCGTTTTTTACTATTGACTTTAATTATAACTTCCGTTTTATTTATAGTTCTGAGTAAGATAGGACTTATTTGAAGTTAATCGAATGAACAACTCAAGAAATCTTTATGTGGCATTCCATATATTTTTTAGCTCTTTATCGCGTCAATTGATAATTTTTGGTTATTGAGATTCATGGGCAATTCAGATTAATATTTAGAGATAGATATTACCTTTTTCTTTTTTTTTTCAAAGGAATTGAAATGATTGAAGTTTTTCTATTTGGAATTGTCTTAGGTCTAATTCCTATTACTTTGGCTGGATTATTCGTAACCGCATATTTACAATACAGACGTGGTGATCAGTTGGGCTTTTGATTAATTAGATTAATTAACAAATATTTTTTTAATTGACCTCCTGTAGATTAGAGAAAGTAGGAGGTCAAATCTAGATTACTGCTCAGTTATTTCAGTCTAATTCGATAATTAATTCGATTCGACCTAACAAGAATGGAATCGCGCTCTGTAGGATTTGAACCTACGACATCGGGTTTTGGAGACCCACGTTCTACCGAACTGAACTAAGAGCGCTTTCTTATCATAATAGATAAGACTGTAAAGAAACCTTTTTGTAACAAAAAACTACATCTGCATCCTGCATGCATATACTTCATATAGAGTATGATAAAAAAAATGAGAAATTCTGTTTTTAATCGATTTTAATTAAAATGAAATTCCTCCTTACTTCTCAGAGGAAAAGTAATTAGGTAGGGATGACGGGATTTGAACCCGTGACATTTTGTACCCAAAACAAACGCGCTACCAAGCTGCGCTACATCCCTTTCAATTCAATTGGTTTTTATAGTGTAATTGTAAAGAATCCTTGTCTTGTTTTCCACATCGCTATTTCCTATATACATAATTTATCTTGCCATTTCCTCTTTTTGGTCTCATATCATATAAGGTATAATAAAAATATTTTGATATATATGAAAAACCCGTCGTAAATTAAAAAATACTTTTCGGGAATGCTCAGCAGGAAGGGGCATGCTACTCTATTTTCTGAAAAAAAAAAATATTTTATCTACCGGATCGTTGTACATTTATTTTAATTTGACTTAGCTTAGGGATTTTGTGTACAAACAAAAGTAGTCTTTTTTAACTTTAAACTATCTATGCATCTGATCGTAGATTAGATATGTATTGCCTTTCTTTTATATATTACATTAAAGAAAAAAAACGAAGGAGGATTTTCAATGCGGGATCTAAAAACATATCTTTCCGCGGCACCGGTCCTAAGTACTCTATGGTTTGGGGCTTTAGCCGGTCTATTAATAGAAATCAATCGTTTTTTCCCAGATGCGCTGACATTCCCCTTTTTTTAATTCTAGTTTTTGACGTGGTAAGGGGGTAACGAAGATTAGAGATAGAATCAACTATCTGTGATTAATCCCCCCTTATTTTAATAATATAAAAATATTCGAGGGGAGAAAGACGAAAAGTAGATTCAACCTCATAAAAACTTGGGATCCGGTTCGAATGAAAATCTCTAAAAAAAGGGGGAGAGTGGAAACGAAAATGTGAATCTAGGGTAATAGGTATCATACAGGCTATTAAAATGAGATATTGTGATTAGAAATATAGTTAGAAACCTTTTGATTACGGAGTATTTCTTAAATTTATTTACTATAATTACTCTATTGATTGTGATTGCAACGAAATCTTTCTAATTGTATTTGTATTTCGAGTTAGAAACTTCTATTTTTTGATTTTCCTTTCTTCTTCACTTCGGGACGAAAATAATAATAGAAAGGTGGCTTGAATCAAAAATCCAAAGGAGGTTAGGTTGATGGCTGAGGGTAAAGATGCCCGAGTAAAAGTTATTTTGGAATGTACCGGTTGTGTTCGAAAGAGTGTTAATAAGGAATCAAGGGGCATTTCCAGATATATTACTCAAAAGAATCGACACAATACGCCTAGTCGGTTGGAATTGCGAAAATTCTGTCCCTATTGTTACAGACATACAATTCATGGAGAGATAAAGAAATAGATCGAACCGAACGTCTGCCTATCATTCTTTCAAGGAAGGGGACAAAACTATTTTCGTTCTATTTTATATAAATAAATTAGATATTTATATAAATATTATAGAAATATCAAATTTCTATTTTATATATATATTTTTATTTATAAAATTAAAATAAATATATAAAATAGAAATAAACAAACCAAATCCTATTTCTTAATTCGAATTTTTTTTTATGTCCAACCGAAATAGGATTTTCGGTATATTATATTTTATATTAAGGAATAAACTAAACAAACTATGAATAAATCTAAGCGACTCCTTATTAAACGCAAGCGACCTTTTCGTAGACGTTTGTCCCCGATCCAACCAGGGGATCGAATTGATTATAGAAACACGAATTTACTTAGTGAATTTATTAGTGAACGGGGAAAAATATTATCTAGGCGAGTAACTAGATTGACCTTGAAACAACAACGATTAATTACTCTTGCTATAAAAAAAGCTCGTATCTTATCTTTGTTACCTTTTATTAATAATCGCAAAAAATTTGAAAGAATCAAGCCGACTACTAGAACTGATAAATTTAGAAACAAAAATAAAAAATTTGAAAGAACCAAGCCGACTACTAGAACTGATAAATTTAGAAACAAAAATAAAAAATTTGAAAGAATCAAGTCGACTACTAGAACTGATAATTTTAGAACCGAAAATAAAAAATAGGTTTTTTTAGAAAAAAAATAGGTCTTTATACAATTGATAATTGAATCAAAAACAAATTCTAATCTTAACTCAAAAATGGGTTGCTGGTTTGTTTTAAAAAATATGAGAATCTAGATTTGATTGCTGTGTCGTAGGATAATAAAAAATCGGGGAATTTTTTTTTGAATAGGTTTTTTGATTTTTTTTATGGATTGTATTTTATCAGACTAATTTCTACTCTACCCTCCCGGAGTTTATTCTCCGGGGAACTTGATTAAAACAATTTTGGGGGATGGATTCTTTCCAATCTTCTTTTTTTATGACCTCATTGGAAATCAAATCATATAAAGACAATTCCTATTTAATATAGCTATTTGCGCAAGTATTTTACGATTAAGAAGCGATTGTCTCTTGCGCAGATCATTTATAAATTTACTATAACTAGAACTAGAGTATAGCCCTTTTTTGCGAATTACTGCGTTTATCCGAGTGATCCACAAACGACGAAAATCTCTCTTTTTCCTATCTCTATCCCGCTGAGCCGAAACCAAAGCCCTTCTTTTCTGTTGAGCAATAGTTCGAGTAAGTTTTGAATGAGCCCCTTGACGGGATAAACAACTTTTTTTTCTACGTTTCCGAGCTATATATCCTCGTCTAACCCTAGTCATTGAATAAATGAAACTTTGATGAATAACTAATTGATTTTCTTTCTTTGAGTTATTCTTTTTTCCCTTCCTGATCGATCTATTAATAACAAAACGTAATTTTCCAATGTATAAAATAAGAATTCCAATGGCTTTTGCTACTATAACCTTCCCGACCACGATTTTTTCTTTTTTTTAGACATTTATTTTGCCTTGAAACAAGACAAAAAAATAAGAAATTGTATTGGTGTATCAAACAAATAAAAAAGAAATGTAAATTCAACTTAAATATAGATGAATAAAGAAATAGTGGGTTCCTTCGTTTCTATGGTTATTTCTTAAACGGTGAGGTCCTCTCTATACACCGGAGCCCTTTACTTCATTTACTGAATGTTATTGATAACTTGTACAGTTCAAACTTTTTGGCTCTACCCATGAATTATCCAGTAATAGGTCTTTTACAATGAGATCCACTTATACAGTAACGGTATTGAATTTTGAAGGTTAGCTAGATAGCTGGCCCTGTTAGTCCGTTCTTGCAAGAATGGGAGCATAATTTTTTTGTTTTGCCCTAAAAATAAGATTACCCGCTTAATGGATAACGTTCGCTACCAATGGGAAATTTTTTCTCATCTTAAATCAATCGGATTTACACCAATGGAAACCATAAATTTCATATGAATAGATCTTTTTCATTTTAGATAGTGACTGGAGTTCTTCCATTTTATCTTATTCACTGGTAATGATCATTAATACTGGAAAAATTCTTTCCTTTCATTTGCTTTTTTGTTCCATCCATATTATAATATAATCTGAACGAGTCACACATACACCCTAGTACATATTCCTCGGCGCTGAGGACATCCCCGAAGAGCGGGGGATTTCGAGACATTTCTGACTGGCTGTCTTGCGTTTCTAATAAGTTGTTTAATAGTTGGCATGTTAAATCATATATATAAATGGACAACAAGTTTTAATCAAAACTAACTGAATGAGATTATGAAAAGATAGTTCGAGTTAATGTAAGATTAGAAAACGAAGAGTAAACTGGGCTGTAGTTATTATCTCTAGAGCGGGTGGGACAAATTGCATAGCATTCATAGCCATTCCGTATTCATAACCGAAAAACAGAAAAAAATTTATGTCTTATTCTATTCCATTTCTATTAGAAAAAAAAGGGATATATTAATTAAAGGAGCATTTAATATGGTATTCGATTCCATTTTTTATATTATTTTTTATATTATTCGTGTTATAATGTAAAAAACACATTAATATTATATTATTTTTAATATTTCATATTTTAATTCTTATTTTAAAATTTGTTAAATTATATATATATATTATTTATTCCATATTATATCACATAATATATTATATTTTAAAAGGGTTATCTTATTTATGTTCTTTATGTTTATTTATATTTAATTATATTAGAGGTACTATATCAATCAATAATATTATTTATTAGTTACATTATGTAATATTTTTTATATTATTATTTATATTCTTTAACTTT